CAGAATTTTACATTTCTAGGATCAACCAACTGGGGTTTTGTCGTTATAAAATATTAGATTCTATAGAAGCAATGATAAATAGATACGAATAGAGATAAATAGATACGAATAGAGCGCAAAAAAGGGGGGAAATAAAAAACAAAGTATAGAAAAGTTATACAAAATTTTATACGAATCACTGCCCCCTTTTTTTATTTCCTTAATTTAATTTCGTTTGATTAGGGCAAAGTTACTTAAAAACCTCCGCCTTCTTTAAAATATCCCGAACAGTTCCTGTAGGCTGAGCGCCTTTTTCAAGGAAATATAGAATAGCGGGAACATTTAAACAACTTTGATTCTTTATCGGATCATAAAAACCCACTTTCCGAAGATCTCTTCCTTCTCTTCGGGATCGAACATCAATTGCAACGATTCGATAGACGGCTCATTGGGATAGATGTAAGTAAATGAAGAAGACCCCCCCCCCCCTAGAAACGTATAGGAAGTTTTCCCCTCGTACGGCTCGAGAAAAAATGATTCGAGGTTTTGTCTATGTATAGAATTCTAATGAATGGCAAAAGGGTTGATAAAATCAATTAGACTAGGATTTCACTCATTTTTTTCTTCGTTCTTCCTAAAAAAAAAAAAGAAAAAATCATTTGTACTCATAACTCAAGTTGGATAATTCTCAAATAGCTCAAAAGAAAACCAAATCTTTAAGCAATTTATTTCATTTATTGAATGGTCTTTAACCCCCCTTTTGTTTGTCTCGTTTAAAATACAATCATCTATTTTGATTTGGATTCTTTATTCTGATCCAGTTATTGAGACAATGGAAACGGCGTTTCCTTGTTCTGGGATCCTTTTTCTTTGTTTTAAATCATTGGGTTTAGACATTACTTCGGTGCTTCTTAATCCTTCCAACAAAATGGCAGCAACATACCCCTTTTGTGATTTCTTTCTATCAAAGAATCATACGAATGGTTGATTCCCCGTGATACACTTTGAATCGAAAGAGTTTTATCAATTCCAACAAAATTTCCTTTTGAATTGAAAACTTGCCCGAATCGGATCCTTTCGATTTCTATATTGATGATATACTTACGAAGTTGTTCCAATTTATTGATTGGCATTAACCCTAGATCCTTGCCCCTGAAAGCTGAATCAATACTTTACTACTCGAGCTCCATCATGTACTATTTACATTACAACCCAACAAAAAGAGGGGTTCTAGTGGAACAGAACAAACGATGTCGGGCCAAGAGCACCTTCATTCCTATATAAAATGGCGGATGTAAGAATAAGAATCCACACCGGATCGTGTCCTTCAAGTCGCACGTTGCTTTCTACCACATCGTTTCAAACGAAGTTTTACCATAACATTCCTCTAATTTGGAGCCAGTATGGAATTGATTCAATTATGGAATCATGAATAGTCATTGGTTCAGTCGGTACATAGACATAGTAATCTATACCTTTTTTCTTCTATACATAGAACATAGATGGTAAAGATTTTTCTGAAGAAATCTTAGCAAGACCCCACCTTTTATTGTATGAATGCAACTTTTTTATAAAAAAAAAAAACAAACTAACAGAAATATAGAAATAACATAACTAACATAAATAACACGAATAAATGAATTCTTTTTAACCCTGCATCTTCAAGTGACTCAATAGAAGAGATTGACCCATCTGCGACTTCTTTGAATACCAAAGATTCAACTCATAAGGAATCATTCAAAATTTTTATAATCGAAAAAGTTTCCTATTTCGACATCATTATTGGAATAAAGTTTTACAGTAAAGACTACATTTGATCATCATAAAAAAAGAGAAATATCTCTTTCTTTTCTAATTGAATTATCAATGATTTAAAGCCGATAAATAGATTGAACAAGAAACCCAATTTTTTTTCGTGAGATGGATAAAAAAGACTGATATAAGAGAAGATTTAGGTCCTTATTCTTTCGATTCTTATTTTATTAATCAGATGAACGAGTAGGGGTTTTTCGTATCTATCAGATAGACTGAACAACTGTCACTGTTATGGATATTCTATGTTATGGATATTCTATAATTAAATATTTCAATATTTAAGGGATTACATTTCTTTTTAACAAAAATGGGAAGGCTGTTGTCACTGAACGTTGTCACTGAAATAGAACGAAATCGAATAATAACAATACATATATATTACATATTAAGTTAAACTAAGCATTTCCTCATTTTATATGTATTTTTTTTGTTTAACGTTTAACCTGGAATTAAGTAATCTTTCTGCAATCTTGGCATAAAGTGACTAAAATATATGAATTACCCCATCTCAATCGTTACATAGATTTACAATTATTCATTAGAGCCAAACACGAAATACCTAAAAAGGTCAAAAAAACATCGGTTACATATGTAACTTGATTCGTTGTTAATGAGATTCGGACAGACACAGATATTTAAATGAATATCTCCCGTTGCTGATTAAGACCTATCTACCCCCCCAATTCTCTGGGAATGCTGAATCAGA